ATATACACATATATTTTCTTATAATTGATAATGATTAGTCGTAAATCATTTGGATTTTGCAACCATTAATCCATTAATGGAATACAAATGGAGATACAAATTTCATAGCTGTTCGCTAATTCAAAGTAAGAAAAATGAAAAGAGAAGGTAAGTTTTTAAGCGACGCGTGTTTTGAGATACAATCAATCGAAGAAAAGAATATAAAAAGGATCTAATAAAAAAGAGGAATTCTTTTTTGGAAAAGGATAAGTACAATGGGATTCAAGATCCAAAAAGAAAAGGAATTAAGAAAGGAAAAAATTCAAATAAAAACAAAATGAGGAAAGGAATAGAAATAGAAAATAGAATATAAGAATATAGTCTAAATAAAAATTTTATCCATTTTGGATTTAATTTGGCGGCATGGCCAAGTGGTAAGGCGGGGGACTGCAAATCCTTTATCCCCAGTTCGAATCTGGGTGTCGCCTGATCAACAAAAAAAGACTTGGAATTTCTTAATCCTGTTGATCAAATTCTTGCCCCGCAAAAGCATAGGCAAGGGACTAGGTCTGTCGATACTTGATTTTGAGAACCCATAGGTCCTATAAAAGACTGTCATCTTTTTTCTCAAAATCTGGGTTCTGAGTGTGGCTCAAACAGGTACCAATAAATCTGAAGCAACCCAATCTTATTAATGATTGGTTTGGGCTATTCTGAATTGAATCAAATAAAAGAAATAGTGAGAATTCATTCTGGACATCAGAACTAGGAAAGTAAGAAGCAAGTAAGAAGTCGGAAATCTTGGTATCCAAAGGTTCCCAAGAGACACTCCATTTTGGCTACTAAGGTTGAAGAAAGGATTCTAAAAAAGACTATCAAGACTCCCTAATTATCTTAAACTATACCTTTCTTAATATTGAGGTAGTATCTACTAACTCTGTCTGCGATGAAATTCTATTGGATAGGATGATGGGAAATTCATTTCAGAATTGTGGAAAGAACTGAAGATACTTTGTATCCAGACTCACGAGAGGCTCTGAGTGCTCAGAAATTGAATCAGAATGGTGGAATGGCTCTTCTTTTTTTCTTCTTTTCTTATTTCTTATATTTCATTATCTTCTATTTTTCTTTTATTGATTTCTTATTTCATTTCTTTGTATTTTTCTATTTTCTATTCATATTCTATTACTTTTTTCCTTTTTCATATTACTAATATTCTTTTTCTTTATATTACTATTACTTAATTACTTATTTTATTGAATTTTTTTTTCTTTCTATTTCAATAAAATTCTATTGAATAATAAATATAGGAACTTTTTATGAGTGGATTCATGAAATTGTTTCATCAATAGCCGTAAGTAAGAATCCTATTTTGACTCTGCACCATTGATTCCACTATGATTTTGAATCAATAATGGAAGAATTCCTTCATTTCATAGAGATAGGGGACATCATTCACATGGATATAGTAAGTCTCGCTTGGGCTGCTTTAATGGTAGTGTTTACATTTTCTCTTTCACTTGTAGTATGGGGAAGGAGTGGGCTTTAGAGCTAGGAATATTACTAATTTAGTACTTTACTGAAGAATCTAATTGTATCAATTCTGATCGTTTTGCGAAAGCTGAAAAAAAAAACTTGACTTGATTTAGTTTATCTATATTTGTTTATCTATCTATTATTATAGATTATTATAGATATTAGTATTAAATTTCTATTTTCTATTGAATTCTATTTCAGATTTTTTTTCTTATTATTTTATTATTATAGAATATATGATATGGTTATGGTATTTATATGGTATATACTATCTAATGATATTAGAGTATATGCCCGTACTATTCTTCCTACATTAATTCTTTCGATGGACCCCCGGATCCATATCCATAAGCATAAGAAGAGATATAAAAAAAATCAGGAATTCAAGCAGTTGGGCTTGCAATTATTTTGGATTGATCGAAATGCATACAAATGGGTGTAGAGAAAAAATATAGAATTCGAGTGCTATTTCATTTTGATGTACGTCTAATATATATTATTATTAGATATAGATATCTATTGTCAATTGATCTATATAAGAGAAAACTTCTTTCTGTATACAATACAACTTTATGTACTACGAATAAGAATTTGAATATGAAATATTCTACAATACTCAATTGTATAGTGTGGTAGAAAGAGCTATATATAGCTCTTTCTACCACACTATCTCAGATACTTCTGATTCCACATTTCATTTCAGACTGAAAGAGAGTTTTCAACCCTTTCATTTCTTCAATCATTGATAAAAATGAAAAATTCAAGTTTCATTCAAATTAATCATTTTGGCTGACTGTTTTGACGTATATGATAAGTAAAAAGGCAGTAGGAACTAAAATGAACAGCGCAGTAGCAATAAACGCAAGAATATTGACTTCCATAATCTCTTTGTTTTCTTCTTTCACAATAATTCGGGATCTAATCCCATAGAGATGATAAAGTGGACTCCTATCAATTCAAAGGTATGAATTGCATCTTGATACTA